CAAGTAGGATTCGAACCTACGACCAATCAGTTAACAGCCGACCGCTCTACCACTGAGCTACTGAGGAACAACGGCAGATTCTACCTCTTAGAGTTCAACTTTTGTTCTCAACCCATAAACAATATAAGTCCCAAGCTTCCTTCGTAACTCCCGGAACTTCGTCGTAGTGTCCCCCTTCCATGTCTCATTTCATATATGGAAGATAGTATTCTCATATCATCAATATTTTTCTATTATACTAGAATATATATGCAAGATGATATTTGCATATAATCAATATATGACTCTCTCGAATATATATGTCAAACATCTTTTTTTTTTGAATCCATTCTGTCTTACTCTATCAAAAAAGCCTTCCAATCTATGTATCAAATAGAAGAAAAAGGAATGAAGACAAGAAATCATGGATTTTCACCTTTCCTTATTCAAGTAAATCAAAGATATGCATTTTTTCGTTGAAACTAGAAGGCCAAACGGCTGTAGATTCGGGGTTTTCACTTATAGCTGAGCATCAGGGAAAGGTCCTTTATACTGATAGTCAAAAGATCCTTTTTTCAAGGAATGGGAATACTGAAAGTATTCCTTTAGTTAAGTATCAAGATTCCAACAAAAAAACTTTGATCCATCAAAAACCCCGGGTTCAGGGAGGTAAATGCGTTAAAAAAGGTCAAATTTTGGCGGACGGTGCCGCTACAGTTGATGGGGAACTCGCTTTAGGAAAAAACATATTAGTAGCTTATATGCCATGGGAGGGTTATAATTCTGAAGATGCAGTACTAATTAGTGAACGTCTGATATATGAAGATATTTTTACTTCTTTTTCTATTCGGAGATATGAAATTAAGACTTATATGACAAATCAATTGGTTTGATACGAATAATGGAAGTCGTTTCAGTATGTTAAGGATACATATGTATCCACAATCTAGATAGAATTCGAAAATAGTCTATTTCCTATACCAATATAGGAATAAAGAAATTCGCAGAATTCTTAAAGACTTTTTTCCTTAATTTCTTTATAAATAGATACAAATATACCTTTTTTTTGTATTGTAAAGGGGTATCCAATCTTTGAATTTTTTTCTTTCTTTTTTCGAATATTTGAGTTATAGCCCTTTTTTTTTTGGAAACTCTGTTGCAGACTTTTGATTTCATCATAGCTATGCTACAGAATTTGAAAAATCTTATTCATTCTTACTGGTATGTATTTTCAATTTTAAGGGATTATATCCCGATAACATGATAGTTTTTAGAAACTCAGACCGGAGGTGCAGAATGCGAACTATCCAAGAACTCGAACTAGATGCGAATAAAGCAAAAAACCTAGTTCGATTGGAAATAAAAAGCCTTTTATAGGAATTTACTGATTTGAATAATTCAGAACTTCAGCATCTCTACCAAGAGATTCATGAGGCAAGACGTTCTACCTATGAACCTGACACATTACCTTATGATGGCGTTATTGCGTTTATGTATTATATTCTAGAAAAATGTGATGAGAATTTCTTTGAATCTATTTCTGATCAAGAGAGATCTCTTATAAGAAAAACATCACATAGGACTATTCCAAACTATTCGTATTTGGTATATCTAAAAGGTGAAATAAAAGAAAAAATAAGAAGATTGGTCAAAGGACAAAATATACCACCATTGCAGAAAGGAAAAAATGTACCAGCTCAGTCTTTTTTTTCTTTTCTAGAAAAGGTTCTTGGGGACGAAATGTTCTTCAAGCCCAAGAAATAATTCTAAGATTTCTGAACCAAAAACTCCAGGTCCTAAAACTGAATAGAAAAGTTTTGGTCATGGTCCTGAAACCAAACAAAGAATTCTAAGATTTCTGAATTCTTAATATTCTTAATTATTAAGAAAATTTTTGTTAATAATTTTCTTATTGGCCAACATAAGCATAATATTGATCCAATTTTTTTTCTCACTGTTACTAAAAAGAGTGAAATGAATCCCCTTAATAAAAATAAAGGGGATTATTCTTGAAAATTATTAGTAGTTAATTTTCAGGTTTCCTTATTTGTCTTATTTTTATGTCGAAAATCCATATATGGACATAGATGGAGTTCACTAAAATTTCATGTGATTTATCAAACAGAATAGAAATTCCACTAGATTGATCTATAGATAGGGATCGTCGAGAAATAATGATCAACTAAAGGTATTTTTTTCGATAAAAAGCTACTAAGCTTCAAAATTATTTGGAATGGAAATATGAGGATATCACAATGCTTAATCACATAGAATTGTACAACTTTTACAGTTACAGATTTATCACTAATGCTAACAAAAAATAAATAAGTCCTGTCTTTGTGGGAAAGACCTATTAACGGCCACGGACCTATTAATGGTCAAGATCCTTTTGATTTTAAAGAGTCACTGGAATCAGACTCGTTTAATGAAAAAGAGGATGTTCATTCTGATTCAGAATCAGAAAAGGATATTGATCAAAAGGATATTGATTCTGATTCAGAATCAGAAAAGGAGGAAAAGGATATTGATTCTGATTCAGAATCAGAAAAGGAGGAATCAGATGATAAGGACTATGATTCTGATGAGTCCTATGATTCCGCTGACAAGGACTTTATCTTGTATCAAGAGTTGGAAGAGTTTTTTTAAGAAATCATTTTAGTCCTCTTCTTCACCAGATTGAGCGGTTCATATAATACCATGAAGAAACTAAAACTCTTAATAGGTGTTCTCAATTTACTAGAAGAAATAAACAAGGGTGTTAAGTATTTCAAACCGTCAATCGACGATCCATCAGAGGAGTTGGACCCATCGTATTCACTCCCATTTTCGGAATCCGAGTGGGAAGAAGAGGGGGATTCGCAAATTAATGAGCTCCCTCCGAGCTATCGTTGCGAATTGATTTCTTACTGGATCCGGGGTTCTATTTTCTCAAATAAAATATCGAGAAATCCAAATATCTACCTTTCGGGACCAAAGGTGATAAAATTTCTCCGGAAAATTTGATTTGTCACATAATCAAATCCTTCATTTGATTTGGATAGAATAAAAAAGTAGTATATGAATCAATCCAAATTTTTGTGTGTACTAGATTCAAATAACTGGCATAATTCTGATTTTTTGATTTTTCCTGATCGGAAAAATCATCCATGAAAAAGAAAGAAAAAAGATAGAAAAATTTTGTTATTTATGATCAAAAATTCATTCACTCCTATTATTCCACAAGAAGAAAATAAGGGTTCTGTTGAATTTCAAGTATTCAGTTTCACCAATAAGATAAAGAGACTTACTTCCCATTTAGAATTGCACAAAAAAGATTTTTTATCGGAAAGGGGTCTACGAAAAATTCTGGGAAAACGTCAACGGTTGCTGACTTATTTGTCAAAGAAAAATCGAGTACGTTATAATAAATTAATTGATCAGTTGAATATTCGAGAGCCACAAACTCGTTAATTTCATCGTTTGAATTTTTTTTTAGTAGTATTCGATTTTTCATTTTGATGAGCCTCACTTTGAGGAATTCATGGAATAATGAATTCAGGAAGAAAAGATATGACTGTACCGGTTACAAGAAAAGATCTCATGATAGTCAATATGGGTCCTCACCACCCATCAATGCATGGTGTTCTTCGACTGATCCTTACTCTCGATGGTGAAGATGTTATTGATTGTGAACCCATATTGGGCTATTTACACAGAGGAATGGAAAAAATAGCGGAAAACCGAACAATTATACAATATCTACCTTATGTAACACGGTGGGATTATTTAGCTACTATGTTCACAGAGGCAATAACGGTAAATGCACCAGAAAAATTGGAAAATGTTCAAGTACCTCAAAGAGCTAGCTATATCCGAGTTATTATGCTGGAATTGAGCCGTATAGCTTCTCATTTGTTATGGCTTGGACCTTTTATGGCAGATATCGGTGCACAGACTCCTTTCTTCTATATTTTCAGAGAGAGAGAATTGATATACAATCTATTCGAAGCCGCCACAGGTATGCGAATGATGCATAATTATTTCCGCATCGGGGGGGTAGCTGCTGATCTACCTTATGGATGGATAGAGAAATGTTTCGATTTCTGCGATTATTTCTTAACAGGAGTTGTTGAATATCAAAAACTGATTACACGGAATCCCATTTTTTTGGAACGAGTGGAAGGAGTGGGCATTATTGGTGGAGAAGAAGCAGTAAATTGGGGTTTATCCGGTCCAATGTTACGAGCTTCTGGAATCCAATGGGATCTTCGTAAAGTTGATAATTATGAGTGTTACAATGAATTCGATTGGGAAATCCAATGGCAAAAAGAAGGAGATTCATTAGCTCGTTATTTAGTACGAATCGGTGAAATGAGGGAATCCATAAAAATAATTCAACAGGCTCTAGAGGGAATTCCTGGAGGACCCTATGAGAGTTTAGAAGTCCGACGCTTTGATAGAGCAAAGAATTCCGAATGGAATGATTTTGCATATAGATTTATAAGTAAAAAACCTTCACCCAATTTTGAATTGTCGAAACAAGAACTTTATGTGAGAGTGGAAGCCCCAAAAGGGGAATTAGGGATTTATTTGATAGGAGATAATAGTGTTTTCCCCTGGAGATGGAAAATTCGTCCACCCGGTTTTATCAATTTGCAAATTCTTCCTCAGCTAGTTAAAAGAATGAAATTGGCTGATATCATGACGATATTAGGTAGTATAGATATCATTATGGGAGAAGTTGATCGTTGAAATGATAATTGATACGACAGAAGTACAAACTATCAATTCTTTCTCTACATCGGGATTTTTCAAAGAAGTCTATGGACTGATATGGATTGTTGTACCTATTTTGACCCTGCTATTGGGAATCATAATAGGAGTACTAGTAATTGTTTGGTTAGAAAGAGAAATATCTGCAGCGATCCAACAGCGTATTGGGCCTGAATATGCTGGTCCGTTGGGAATTCTTCAAGCTATAGCAGATGGGACTAAATTACTTTTGAAAGAGGATCTCCTCCCATCTCGAGGAGATATTCGTCTGTTTAGTGTCGGACCGTCTATAGCAGTTATATCAGTTCTACTAAGCTATTTAGTAATTCCTTTTGAGTATCGTCTTGTTTTAGCTGATCTCGGTATAGGTGTTTTTTTATGGATCGCCATTTCAAGTATTGCTCCTATTGGTCTTCTTATGTCAGGATATGGATCGAATAATAAATATTCCTTTTCAGGTGGTCTACGAGCTGCTGCTCAATCTATTAGTTATGAAATACCATTAACTCTATGTGTATTATCAATATCTCTACGTGTGATTCGTTGGAATATGAACTTTTACCTCTTTTTCTTCTAAAAATCAAAGAACAAAAAGAGGTTCAATGTATTGAATAGATATTCTCATTTTTTTATTCAGCATTCGGGTTGATGAGTTAAACCAGATAGTTATATGAGTGAAACAAAACAGCTTATCAATTTGTAGTAAGAATAAAAAATCTCATTCCCTATGTACAAGAATCAAGTTGAAGTAAACATAAGTAGCGTAAACTGTTTACCCCAAGATTCCGATTTTTTGATTAGTCATCATATCTTGAAGCGGGTGCAAACAAAAGATCAACTGTATGGAGTTTCTACTACTTTCTTTTATTTATTTACTATACCGGCGATCAATCAAAAGTCAGTGGACAGTTAGGAACACCAAGGTACACAAAAGATTAGTAATCGAGATAATGTAAGGTATCAAAAAAGAGGTTTTTCCACATAAAACGAATCATAATAAGGACTTGAAATTGGTAGAAATGATCAAGTAGTACTTCCTTACGATTCCGATCTAGAGTATGCTCCTATTCACTGATTAAAGAAATGACTATCAAGAACGAATTAATCCTTTATTTTTTTTTGAAGTACCCTCCCCTGAGACAGAAGAAGAGGAAAAAAGAAATGGAATGCCATATATGGTATGAATAATAAAAAAAATCTTTCTTTATTCTTTCTTCCATATTCATACATATACAATTCTTATCATGATTCATGAACTAATGCCTAATTCTTTATATTTATTGATATAACGAGTATTTTATTGAAAGATTCAGTTATTACCGAACAAAGAGAGATTCTCATTATAAAGGATAAGATCAATTCGGAAGCAACTTTTTGATTATTCTAGCAGACAGAATTCCATTGGTCTAATTTGGGACTCTCCGATCTATCTTTATTCTGTCTACCCCCAAAGAAAGATGCCGATAATACCGAACTAGTCCTTACATTTTTTGTGGCCATAGAGGAGCCGTATGAAGCTGAGGTTTCATGTACGGTTTTGAAATAGCGATGAAAACAGTCATGTTTTTTTCGACTATGATTATCTAACAGTTCAAGTACAGTTGATATAGTTGAAGCACAGTCCAAATATGGTTTTTGGGGGTGGAATCTGTGGCGTCAGCCTATAGGCTTTCTAGTTTTTCTAATTTCTTCTCTAGCCGAATGTGAGAGATTGCCTTTTGATTTACCAGAAGCAGAGGAGGAATTAGTAGCAGGTTATCAAACCGAATATTCGGGTATCAAATATGCTCTCTTTTATCTTGCTTCTTACCTAAATCTATTAGTTTCTTCATTATTTGTCACAATTCTTTACTTAGGTGGGTGGAATTTCTCTATTCCGTACATATCCATTCCTGAACTTTTTAAAATAAAGAAAATGGCTGGAATTTTTGGAATGACAATTGGTATCTTTATTACATTAGCTAAGGCTTATTTGTTTCTCTTCATTTCTATCACAACAAGATGGACTTTACCTAGGATGAGAATAGACCAGTTATTAAATCTTGGATGGAAATTTCTTTTACCTATTTCTCTAGGTAATCTTTTATTAACAACTTCTTCTCAACTTGTCTCACTATAAATAACAGAATACGATAACAAGATTCTCGATTCATAATATCTCTCAAACAAGAGAAAGAAACTTCCATTTTCTCATTGATATTTACAATATGTTCCCTATGGTAACTGGGTTCATGAATTATGGTCAACAAACAATACGAGCTGCAAGGTACATTGGTCAAGGTTTCATAATTACCTTATCCCACACAAATCGTTTACCTGTCACTATTCAATATCCTTATGAAAAATCGATCATGTCAGAGCGTTTCCGGGGTCGAATCCACTTTGAATTTGATAAATGTATTGCTTGTGAAGTATGTGTTCGTGTATGCCCGATAGATCTACCCCTTGTTGATTGGAGATTGGAAAGAGATATTAAAAAGAAACAATTGCTAAATTATAGTATTGATTTCGGGGTTTGTATATTTTGTGGTAATTGTGTCGAGTATTGTCCAACAAACTGTTTATCAATGACTGAAGAATATGAACTTTCTACTTATGATCGTCATGAATTGAATTATAATCAAATTGCTTTGGGTCGGTTACCAATCTCAATAATTGGAGATTACACAATTCAAACTGTTATGAATTCGACTCAATTCCAAATAGATAAAGAGAATTCCTTTGATTCAAGAACGATTACTAATTACTAAGATTTTTTTTGGTTAGTCAGTAACTACAAAGAAAACTCAAAACTATTGATTGTCGAAAATCACTCTTTGATTGAAACTGACAATCTGTTTTTCGTGATGGGATGATTTCGAAATATACAATTTGAACCACTATTCAAACTAGTCTTTTTTCGGATAAAAATTCTATTTACATTAATCCATATTTCCTTTTCATTCTATGACAAATTTATCATAAACTATATTTTATACAAGAAGAAAATAGGGTAATCCCTTTTCCTTTCCTGGACCTTTTAGTATGGTCATGATATATTTCAATTTCTTTGTTTTTTTTTACATAATGGATTTACCTCGACCAATACATGATATTCTTGTGGTATTTCTGGGATCAGTTCTTGTATTAGGGGGTCTAGGGGTAGTATTACTTACCAATCCAATTTATTCTGCCTTTTCGTTGGGATTTGTTCTTATTTCGATATCTTTATTCTATATTTCATTGAACTCCTATTTTGTAGCTGCCGCACAGCTCCTTATTTATGTCGGAGCCATAAATGTATTGATCTTATTTGCTGTAATGTTCATGAATGCTTCACAATATTCCAAAGATTCCTATCTTTGGACCATTGGAGATGGGGTTACTTCAATGGTTTGTACAACTATTCTTTTTTCACTAATGACTACTATCCTAGATACATCATGGTACGGGATTCTTTGGACTACAAGATCAAACCAAATTATAGAACAGGACCTCATAAATAACGTTCAACAAATTGGGATTCATTTAGCAACAGATTTTTTTCTTCCCTTTGAACTCATTTCTATAATTCTTTTAGTTTCCTTGATAGGAGCAATTACTATGGCTCGACAATAAGAAATACTTAGATTAGAATGATTCCAAATTCTAAGAATTGATAATTCTAAATAAAAAAAATCCAAATTTTTTGTCCCTTTTTACCTCAAAAAATAAAAAATAATCGTAAAATAATAAATAATCGTAAATCTAAATACTAAATAATAATAATTAGAATTAAAAAAAATATATATATTTATTTTATCAAAATTGAAAAATTAATTAAGGAGTTAATAAATCATGTTTGAACATACGCTTTTTTTCAGTGTTTATTTATTCTCTATTGGTCTCTACGGATTAATAACAAGTCGAAATATGGTTAGGGCACTTATGTGCATTGAACTTATACTTAATTCTGTTAATTTAAATCTTGTAACTTTTTCTAACATGGTTGATAATCGACAATTAAAAGGAGATATTTTATCCATTTTTGTTATAGCTATTGCAGCTGCTGAAGCGGCTATCGGATTAGCCATTGTTTCATCCATTTATCGTAACAGAAAATCAACTAGTATCAATCAATCAAATTTCTTAAATAATTAATTATTTTTTTTATATCATAGAGATAAATCATCAAAAAGAAACTTAACTTAATTTCAGTACTTTATTCTATATTCTATTCATTTTTTTTTGTTGAATTTTTGAATTGAATATATTATATTCTTAGTGAAATAAGAAAAACCAATTCGTGAAAAATTCGTATTTAGTACGTATAATTTTAATTAATCTAGTAATTATTGTTGAGATCAAATTCTTAATCTTTTGGCCTTTTTTTTAATTTAAGTACCATTCCATTATATATAAAATAATAATTTTTTTTTATTATATTTAATATATTAAATTAAATAAAATTTTATTGTTCAATTTTTAATAAACCACTGCTTCATCTGGTGTCTAAAATATAATTGACTTCTTTACTACTTTGACCAGATCGAAAATTTTTAATTTCCAAAATTTTAATTTAGAAATTCAATGTCACATTCAGTAAAAATTTACGATACCTGTATAGGGTGTACTCAATGTGTGCGAGCTTGTCCTACGGATGTATTGGAAATGATATCTTGGGATGGATGTAAAGCCAAACAAATTGCTTCCGCACCAAGAACGGAAGATTGTGTAGGTTGTAAAAGATGTGAATCTGCCTGCCCGACAGATTTTTTAAGTGTCCGTGTTTATCTAGGGCCTGAAACAACTCGTAGCATGGCTCTAGCTTATTGATACGTTAGAAAAAGTTCCATCTGAATCTTTTGATTCCTATTTACCGAAAAAACCCGTACTCGATTAAAGCTTTAATTTCGAGCACGGGTTTCTCTGGTCAAAACGTATCTCGTTCTTATCATTCATGAATTATTTTCCTTGGTTAACAATACTTGTTGTTTTTCCTATATTCGCAGGTTCTTTTATTTTCTTTTTTCCTCATAAAGGAAACAAGATATATCGATGGTATACTCTATATATATGTTTGTTAGAACTTATTCTAACAGCTTATGTATTTTTTTATTATTTCCAATTTGATGTTAAATTAATTCAACTTAATGAAAATTTCAAATGGATAGATGTTTTTGATTTCCACTGGAGATTGGGAGTCGATGGGCTTTCCATACAACCTATTTTACTGACAGGTTTTATTACTACTTTAGCCTGTTTAGCAGCTTGGCCAATTACTCGAAATTGCCAATTGTTTTATTTTCTATTATTAGCAATGTATAGCGCTCAAATGGGATTATTTTTTTCTCAAAACCTTTTACTTTTCTTTATTATGTGGGAATTAGAATTAATTCCCGTTTACTTACTTTTATCCATGTGGGGGGGTAAAAAACGTCTTTATTCGGCTACTAAATTCATTTTATACACAGCAGCAGGATCTGTCTTTTTATTAGCTGCAGTTCTGGGTATGGGTTTGTACGCTTCTAATAAACCAGTACTAGATTTTGAAAAATTAATTAATCAATCATATCCTCTTGTATTAGAAATAACATTTTATATTGGGTTTCTTATTGCATATGCTATCAAATTGCCTATTATACCCCTGCATACATGGTTACCAGATACCCACGGCGAAGCACATTATAGTACATGTATGCTCTTAGCTGGAATTTTATTAAAAATGGGAGCATATGGATTAATTCGGATTAATATGGAATTATTACCCCATGCTCATTCTATATTTTCTCCTTGGTTAATAATAATAGGAACGATACAAATTATTTATGGAGCTTCAACTTCTTTTGGTCAACGCAATTTAAAAAAAAGAATAGCATATTCTTCTATATCTCATATGGGTTTCATAGCTATAGGAATTGGTTCTATAACCGACATAGGACTAAATGGAGCTATTTTACAAATACTTTCTCATGGATTTATTGGTGCTGCCTTTTTTTTCTTGGTAGGGACGAGTTGTGATAGAATTCGTCTTGTTTATCTTGAAGAAATGGGAGGAATATCTATATTAATGCCAAAAATATTTGCTTTGTTCAGTATTTTCTCTATGGCTTCTTTTGCATTACCAGGACTGAGCGGTTTTATTGCAGAATTTGTAGTATTTCTGGGATTTATTACTAGTCAAAAATATCTTTTAATACCAAAAATAATAATTACTTTCGTAATGGCTATTGGAGTAATATTAACTCCAATTTATTTGTTATCTATATTACGTCAGATGTTTTACGGTTACAAATTATTTCATGTTTCAAACTCGAATTTTTTTGATTCGGATTCTGGATCACGAGAACTCTTCCTTTCAATCTGTCTTTTTTTACCAATAATAGGAATTGGTATTTATCCTGATTTTGTTTTCTCATTATCAATTGAGAGAGTACAAACTATCTTATCTAATTATTATAATGGATAATGTTTTATCTTTTTTTAAGAAGAAAATGTTTCTATAATAAAATAAAATTTTTCTAATTAAATGAATTAGGTAAAAGATTTTTTCATTTTATTTCATAATGAACGAAATTTTAATCAGATATATGTTGAGTTTTTGAAAATTAAAAAAAATTATCAAAAACTCAAAAAAAAGTTTTCATTAGATTGGAAAAAACAATCTTTTTTTCTTATATTTTTTCTTATATATCTAAAATATATAAATTCAAAATTCAGATCTGAGATTTTTTGAGTTTCGACAATTTTTTTATTATGTAAGCCCACTTAGCTCAGAGGTTAGAGCATCGCATTTGTAATGCGATGGTCATCGGTTCAACTCCGATAGTGGGCTTTTTTTCCTTTTTTATAGTATAGAGAATCTATAATTGAAAATCTTTTGCTAAAAAAAGAATAGTGAAGAAATCTTTTTGATCTTTTTTTTTTGAATCGAAACAAAAATCTCTATTTTCAAACTAATTTTGGTTTAAATTTAATTAAATTAAATATTAAACCTAGGACTTTTTCAAAATTTCAAAAATCTAAATGTAGAATATTAGACTATTGAAAATCTTTTCATTTTTATTTTTGATTTTGATTGGTGTTTCTTTTTATGAATTCTTTTTAAGAATTTGCTTTTTTTTATTATAAAAAAACAATAAAACCAAAATTATTATTTTTTTGATTAGAAAAAATTTCTTTTTTTATATTTGATAAAAAAATTGCAATTTTCTTAAAAATTTGCTTAGTTTGCAAAAAGGACCTTCATAAAGTCGCTATGCTATATTTATTATAAATACATCACTAAGAAAGAAATAAAAAGAGACGAATTAATAACTTAAAAAACTAAATCAGAAAAGATTCGAATTCTTCTTTTACATATATTATATTAACTATTAAATTTGAATAGTAAAGGATTTAATTATGATTGAAAGATTGAAAAACCTTTTTCAAATGGTTCAAAGATGAGTAAATGGTTTTATTTTTCTTACAAAAGAAAGAGAATACTATTTTTATCTTATTCTTGCTCTGCTATGAATAATCTATATAGCAATGAAATACTTAGAGACTCCCAAAAAATTAGACCCATTCTCTTTACTTCTATTTTTGAATGACAAAAACGACGAAGATGATGATAATTCAGATTTGAAAGAGCTACAGCTACCTTTAAGGTCAACTTCTCATTCTCAATTCCTTTATTACAAGATAAAGGAATTTTTAAAATCGAGTTATTTAGTTAATAATACAAAAAAAATCATTTTGTGACTTTACTTTAAAAAATTTTTTACAAAAAATTTTCAAAGTATTGTACTAATAAAGTTTTCTACCGATGTTAATATAGATAATATTAATTACCTGTAGGGTTTTTTGATATTCTTTATTTAGGATACCGAAAAATTCTTTTTTATGGGATACTAATACTAAAAAATTTTTTGGTATCCTAAATATATATAGATATAGGATACTTAAGTTGGTGAATTAAAAAAAAAAATGAACCATTTTTTTCATTTCAGTTGAAAAAGATTCAGAGGAAAAGAATTTTTAAATGTTATATGTTCTTCCATTAAAGCATATAAACTTTTTTTTTTTTAAGTAAAAATATATATTTTCTAATATATTAATAAATTCAACTATATATAAATTTAAATGAACCGTAGCTATGTAAACCTATTCCTAACAGATTGATACCAAAATAACATATCCAAATAATAAGAAATCCGATAGAAGCTATAAATGCAGAATTTATACCTTTCCAATTTTGGTGTATTCTAATATGTAAATAAATTGCAAATATTGTCCAAGTTATAAATGCCCAAGTTTCTTTGGGATCCCAATTCCAATAGGATCCCCAAGCTTCATTAGCCCATACTGCTCCACAAAGAATACCCAAAGTTAAAATGATAAATCCAAAAGTAATAACACGATAACTCCAATAATCCAAACGCTCAAATAATTCATATTTGTAATAATTTGTAAATAAAGGGAACGAGCTTTTTTTCAAAAGATTTATCTTTTCTTTCCAATAATGAATTTGACCATTTGGAACGGAACGACGTAATTTCTCAATCACAAAAGAATCAATCTTTTTTTGACATGTAAGAATTAAAAGAGCAACTGATAATAAAGACCCGCATAAAAGAGCTGCATAACTCAACAACATCATACTTACATGCATTATTAACCACTGAGATTGCAGTGCAGGTACTAATATTGTGGATTTATTAATTTCTGCTGAGAGACAGAAACCTGATGTCGCAAAAGCTTGAGTAAAAATGGTACTTGGTGTAATTATTGTATTTAACTCATAATTATGGTTCCGAGTCTTTGGAACCATATGAATAACACAGAGACTACATGAAAGAAAGATTAAAGACTCATATAAATTACTTAATGGAAAGTGTCCTGAATAAATCCAACGAAAAATTAAAAATGCCATTGTAGAGAAAAAAGTAAAAATCATCCCTTTCTCTAAGGAATTACGTAACTCAAGAATATTACCAAATAATAAGATAATCAAGTTAATTATAATAACTATTGAAGTAATTGAAAAAGAAATATGATTTAATATATATTCTACAGTTAGAAATATCATAAAAGAATTTTATCTACAGAATTTTGAATTTATAATTTCAAAATAAATTATAACATATATATAGTCATGCCGCCACTCGGACTCGAACCGAGATACACTAGGCACTGCTTCCTAAGAGCAGCGTGTCTACCAATTTCACCATGGCGGCTTTTTTTAAATAATAAGCCAATTCATGTTTAATCGTCAAGATTTAAAAATTTTATTTGAAATAAGAAATTTTAGAATCGATAAAGAGAAAAGATTTTTTTTCATTTTATTTTGACATCCTCAATGGCAAAATCTTGCTTTTTTTATAAAACTTACTATTTTTTTCTCATTTATCTTTTTTTCTGTATCAATAATGATAGGAAGAAAAATCATTTTTTTTAATATTTACAAAAATTACAAAAAACAAAAAAAATTTAGTCTTTTTTATTTTTTAATGTTAAAATTAACAGTAAATTAACAGTAAATTATAAATCTTTTTTTAATTTTTAAAAAATTCAAAAAAAAATATATATATATATATATAAGATAGGAAATATTTAAATCTCAAATTTAATTTAAGTTCTATTAAACTTTTCACAATAGAAGAAAATCTTTTCTTCTATTGTGAAAAGTTAATTAATAATTAAATTATTACTTAATTAAGTAATTGAAATCCTAAGATATAGATATTATTTTTAGAATTAAAAATTCTATAAATTATATAGAATTTATAGTTCTAATTAAAGTCTAATCTTAACTAAAATTTAACTAACTAAATTAATAAAAATTAATCTCTTAAAAATAAGAATTAAATTAATGTAAAATGAATTATTTATTTTAAAGCTAGTTTTTTATTAGCATTTTAAACTATCTATAGCATTTTAATCTATATTTATTAAAGGAATACTTTATTGTAGAAATACATAAAAACCAAAAACTCTTTTATTTGGTTTTTGTTTCAAAAAACTTTTTGAATTTCCAATAGAAAGTGATTTTGCTAAAGAAGAGGCTTTTACTGCAATTAAATCTCCTTTTTTTCTCCAGATATTTTTACGAATACGTTTTTTTGAAATAGAAGTACGTTTTTTTGGAACAGCCATTGAAAGTTTTTTTTATTTTATTTTTTTATGTGAAATACATTTTTTTCAAAAAAAAAAGAATTATATTATATATTTTATTTATATTTAATTAATTTAGCATACCAAATAATCTTACAAAAAAGAAACTTATTCTTGCTACTAACCTATTGATGTAATTTCAGTTTGGGTCAG